ATAACAAACACAATTACAATATATATTTCTGTCGATCAGATATTATTCAAATCCTTTTCTAATGGACCCTTATCTATTTAGTATCTTGGAATTTTTTTTTATAAGTTCATTTGAATAAGTTCTATTTTGTCAAAAAATTTCCCTCTATTTTTGTTTGTTCACTACTTTATAATATATGCTCTATTTTTGTTTGTTCACTACTTTATAATATATGTATACATAATAAATCTAAAAAAATGGGTTCTGTTCTGATAAATCTGGAAAAAATTGAAACTTAAGAATAATAACCTTTAACCAACGGAATCAAAAACTATTTTTATGTCGACACAAGAAAGAAATGTGGAAAATTCCTTTCTTGTGTCAAAGACAAGACTAAGAAGGCGAATAATCCTTTGCTTTCTATTCTCCACTTACTTATCTTAATCTTATGTTTAGTATCCAGTGGAATTTTAGATTTCTATTAGAATAGAAGAAAGAAAACTATTGATACATTCTATGACATTTCAATCTGATAAGATTGACATAGTGACGCCGCTCTAATTTGGTTTGAAAAAAAACAAAGAAGGGATAAGGTCAAAGGATAAAGTCAAAGAATATTCTTCACAATATACATACTATGACTAGGGATGCGGTAGAAGTACAAGCAGTTCCCGGCATCTACATCCAGTAGAAAAAGAATATAAACAAGCAAAAAACTTTTCGTAATTTTTTTGATCATAGATAACAGAATTGTCAAAACAAAAATTGCATTCTTTTTACGAACTTGATATTGAGAAATCCGTGAATCTAGAAATTCATTTCGGACAATTGAACCTTCTCAAACTGTTTCTTCTTAAGAACCAAAAATATTTGTGCCAAAATAACAGATGTCAAGAAGAACAAAAGCCCCTGGACACGTAATGGATCTTGAAGTACTATTTCTGCATCCCCTTGACCAAATCCCCCCACATTAGGATTACTCGTTAATGGCTGATCCAGTTTGATAGATTCGCCCTCTGAAACAAGAAGTTCCGGGCCTGGGGGAATATTATCAACCACTTGACGTCCATCCGACGCATCTGATATGGTTATTTCATACCCCCCTTTTTCTTTTCGTATGATTTTACTTACTACCCCAGCCGCTGTAGCATTATAAACTGTATTGTTACTCTTGCTCCCATCAGGATAAATCTGACCCCTTCCTCGGTTCGCGCCTACATATATGGGATATTTTAAGAAGTGGGCATCCTTATTAGTAGCGGGGTCCGGGGAAAGAATAGGAAAGGTGATTTCGCTATATTTCTGACCAGGAACAGGCCCTATCACAAGAATATTTTTTTTATTGGGGCGGTAGCTCTGAAAAGACAGATTGCCTATCTTTTCTTTCATCTCGGGCGAAATACGATGGGGGGGTGCTAATTCAAATCCCTCGGGTAAAATAAGAACCGCCCCCACATTCAAACCCCCCTTTTTACCATTAGCAAGAACCTGTTTCACTTGCATATCATAAGGAATTCGAACAACTGCTTCAAATACAGTATCAGGAAGTACCGCTTGGGGAACCTCAATATCCACGGGCTTATTCGCTAAATGGCAATTGGCACATACAATACGCCCAGTCGCTTCTCGTGGATTTTCATAACCCTGCTGTGCAAAAATGGGATATGCATTTGAAACGGATGTCCGAGTTATGATATATATCATCATCGATACAGAAATAGATCGAATAATCTCTTTCTTTATCCAAGAAAAGGTATTTTTAGTTTGCATGGTCCAATCATTGATCCCGAAAATTTCTACAATAAAATTAGGTGGGTCGCTTGTATAGTTCCCTATCCAAAATTCTGCTATTTACTGAAATCATTGTACTGTAATATAGGAGTACAAGAAATCCCCGTACCCTAGGGGGGAAAGAGTAAGTACGTCTTTATAACAAATATAATAGTTTGATCAGTCATTCATTGAATGATAAATCACTACAAGTGATGGAGATACGCGATTTAAATAACGGAAGATCCAATATTTTAAAATTGTATCCAGAATGACTGGAAAAGTGGAAACAAGACCAGATATAATTTGATCGTTATAAGCAAATCCAAAATCTTTGTAGACATAGCCAATCATTAGTTCCCAACCGTGGGGCGAATGGAATCCAATACATAAATCAGTTAATAAAAGAATAGAAAAAGATTTTATTGTGTCACTTAAGTTATATAGGAATTCTTGAACCCAGGAGTTAAGAATAACAAGTTCTTCCTTACCCAGAATAGAATAACCACTTAAAATAATCAAACAAATTATATTTGTCGATAAGTGCAAAATCATATGGATAGGATTCTCGTTGTGTATCTTGATCAATTGGATCATTTCTTTGTGGATTCCTATACGAAGAGTTTTTAGATGTGTTTCAGGGTATTCTTTTATCATTTCGTCCAACAGTAAGAGTTCTTCTAACTCTATGAATTTTTCTAGAATACTCTTTTCTTGAATATCAGTAAAAAAGGTTTCGGATTGCCTAGTATTCCACCAATTAGTAACCCAAGATTCAAGACTTTTAGTAAATGAGAGAGAGATACACCAGGGCAAAAATACTATAGATGTAAGATATAGAAGAGGAAGAAATACTTTCTTTTTTGCCATTTTTTCATCTTTGAATTGTTAATGAATTCCCCTCATTCATCGAATCTATGTGATCCACTATTTCCATCAACTCTAAATTCTATTAATTCTATTACAAGGCATCGAACCTATGAATCTATTCGCTATTTTTTATTTGTGATTCATTGGTTAGTCCTTGAAATTTAGAAAGAATACAGAAATAGAATAAGAGCCCATTTTTTTCGAATGAAGAAATAAGAAAAAATCTTGTTTCCAGATACCTCAATTGAATTGATCAAATTCGAAGCCCCTTTCGATGAATGCTTGAAAGAACCAATTGAAGTAATGAATATTATTCGGATTTCGAGCCAAAAGAACTCCTTTTCTTTTGTCCTTTCTATCAAAATAAAAAAAAAAAAAAGAAAGGTCGATTCACAAAAGAAAGGAAAGAGAATTTCCAAACCAAAATAGGATCTAATTTACAAAATAGGATCTATTTGTATCTAACCTATCAATTCATATTGAAAATAAAAAGAGAAATTCTTTATTTCGAAATGTTTTGATATACGAGATGAATCTATTATTTTCTTTTGATTTGTTACTTGTTTTTTATTGAATTGAGTGGAGTGGATTTCCATATCCATAAATTAATTGTTTTTTATGCGGATAAAAAAAGTTTCGTTTTATGGATGTTCCGTATACGTCTACTTTGACTCGAACGAACGTTCGGAAAAAACTTTTTTAAGCTATGCTGAAGAAAAAACACAGAATTCTTGAATTTTTTCCCTGCCGATGGGAAAGAGTTTCTTCTTCACTTCAGTTCAAGTTCATTTCAAAATACTTCAATTGGTACGCGCAAGAAATAGGCTAATTCGGCAGCTTTTTGCTCAATTTCTCGAGGAGTCAAATTCTCATCAGTACGCGTCAAGGGAAGGGCCCCCTGTCCTTTGATTTCCATATAAAGGACACGACGAGCATAAATACCCTCTTTAACTTCTATTCGGATGGACTGAATATCTTTCATACGAAATCGTAGGAAGATGCGACGATTTTTTCCAGGAAATCCCCAACGAAAAATACACACTATTCCTTCTTTTCTATCGAATCGATCATAGCCACTACCTACATTCCACGAAATTGTGCACCAGAGATAGGAACTAATAAAGAGACCTGCGATACCGTAGAAAGACATCACGATCCCTTGTGGAAAAAAAATAATTTGCTGAGACGGAACTAAAGATATCAAATTCGTACCGAGATAACTGGAAGTTCCAACTAATAAGAATCCTAGTGAACCTAAAAAAAGGATAAAGGCCCAGCAGAAATTACTTATTTTTCGAGACCCCACTATAAGTTCTATCCATATATGTTTTGATCGCCAACTCATACTAGATCCAGTTGCATTTTATTGGAATTGAGAAAATAGCCCAAATGAATTTGACTTTCCTTTTTTGATTTCCGAAGTAACTCTCATCAACTAGCGCCATTCCGATGTAACCCTTTAGGAGTAATTCACCGAATTGGTTCGATCGAATTGGTTCGATCTAAAATAAAACCAGGCTATCCCTCTTTTAGAGTATCTCCTCTAGATATCTACATAGATACATTGACTTTCCATTTCAGACATATGCCTTGATTCCGATCTATTTGAAAATAGCTATAATTTATTTAACCATATATTTACACATACATAAGAGCGCCTTCGTTTATGTTTGGACGAAGCCGTCATATTCTACTAAATAAATATCTGTATTATCTATAAATAAATATCTGTATTATCTATAAATAAATATCTGTATTATCTATAAATAAATATCTGTATTATCTATATAGTATTATCTATATATAAGTCTTGAAAAAAAAAAGATAAGATTTGCGCCTTATTGAATCTAAAAAATCTTGTTTTTTTGAACATGAAGAGATAAAGAAGCCATTGCAATTGCAGGAAATACTAGACCCACTAAAGGCACAAAAATAGAGGGTAAGTTGGTAAGAGTTGTCATAGAATGGGGTACCTCGATTTAATATTTGTACCTATTATTGTTATAAAGATATCTTAGAATAATTATAATTCGTATATAATTATATTGAGTATATCTAAGTGAGTATATATATTAAATAATAAGTGCAAGGACAAGGAATAGATAATTAAATAAATGAGACTTATTCATCTTTATCTTTCTACATGAAAGACATAAATACTACATGAAAGATATAAATATACGTATAAGAATCGATTCTTGTCTTAAAATGAGAATGCAATTCTCATTTTCATTTTAGTTAATAAATAGAAATAAAGAGTTTCTTAGAAATTCCTGAAAGATTCGTTAGAATTCGATCCAACAACAGGATTCTTAGTAAAAATAGAGATTCTCGGGAGATATAGTAGAAAGAAAAAATACTCTATATCCATATTTTCTCTATTTGAATTATGGATTCTCTCCATACTCAGCAAAAAGGAAAGATGACCTTCGCTTCGGTTTATTTGTCTTGCCGAATTTGAATTTCGAAGAAGACACTATTTTCTTTTTTTATCTTGTTGATAGAGGTTTCCTGGTTTCTATTCTTAATCAGGAATATCGGTATAAAAAAAGAATTATCCGGATGATTCTTTAATACAATTTCAAATAATCTCCCTTCGGATTTTGACTTTGACCCCGCTAAACTACCTATTTTTTCCCTACAAATACAAATAAAAAAATGTAAGGAAATCCAATAACAATAATTTAACTTAAGGCTCAACTTAATTGAATTTTAATTCAAAGGAAAAAAAGCGTGAAGCTTAAATAACTCGCTCAGAACACCCTTTAAAGGATTACGCGGTACGATTGGATCGAATAAGCCCTTATGGAATAAATATTCAGCTGCTTGTGAACCTTCAGGTACTGTCTTATTCAATGTTTGTTCAATTACTCTTTTACCTGCGAATGCAATGTAAGCATTAGGCTCGACAATAATGATATCCCCCAACATCCCAAAACTAGCGGTCACCCCGCCAGTAGTAGGAGATGTAAGGATTGATACATAGAATAACTTTTTATGGGATTGATAATCATATAAAGCAGCAGATATTTTAGCCATTTGCATCAAGCTCAAGCTTCCTTCTTGCATACGCGCTCCTCCGGAAGCACACACTAGAATAAGCGGTAAAAATTTATTGGTAGCATATTCGATCAAACGGGTGATTTTCTCACCTACTACGGATCCCATACTACCCCCCATAAACTGAAAATCCATAACTCCAATTGCTATGGGAATACCATTTAGCCGACCTGTGCCTGTTTGAACAGCCTCGGTTAATCCTGTCTTTCTTTGATAAGAATCAATACGATCTTTATAAGGTTCCTCTTCCGAATGAAATTCAATAGGATCCAGAGAAACCATATCTTCATCCATAGGATCCCAAGTACCCGGATCAACCGAAAGTTCGATTCGATCTGAACTACTCATTTTCAAATGATATCCGCATTGTTCACAAATATTCATTTTTGACTTCAAAATTTTCTTATAATTTAATCCATAACAATTTTCGCATTGAACCCACAAATGCCTATATTTTTGAGTCAAATCGAAATCAGTAGGATTTTCTCTTAGAGTGAAATCAATACCATTCCTGCTAGTTCTTATACTGGAGCTCCCCCTTTCATTACTATTTCCACTTTGACCACAAATATAACCATAAATGTAACTTTCACTGAAATTGTCACTATCACTTGAAATAGAACTCTCAATACAGATTTGAGAACCAAGATAAGAGTCAATGCAACTATTAATGTGATTATTCCAACTGTATTTAGTATCATACATGGAACGATCACCGTCATTCTTAGATCCATTCTTCAGATAACCATAAGTCCGATAAATAAAAAAAGAACTTTCTAATTCACTCAGTAAAGAAGGATCATTGTCAATCTCAAAAATTTGATTTTGAATATCCAAATAGATGGAATAAATATTCCTATTACTATCTCTAACTAAAAAGGCGTTATCAGAGAGAAAATTACGAACGTCCCCGACGCCCACTAAATGATTAGCATTACTGTAACTAGAACTATCACCCCAAACATGAATCTTTTTATCCGTATCATTTAGAACCGGATCTTCACTTAGACTGGTATCTTCAATAGGACCCCCAAGCCTATTAATTGATTTACTTATCCCACACCCGTATTCCAATTTCCCTTTATACAACATCGAATTGAACCACCATTTTTGCATAGAGCTTTCTTTCCCCTATTTACATGAAAATACAATAGATGAATAGTCATTCGATGAAACGATGAAAAATCATTTGAATCTTTCATTTCCTATCGGAATAAGCATATAGATCGAATCATTAGATCATTAACTAATAAAATAAGGAATGAGTATTGAAAACAAAAGATTTTCTTTTGTTTTGTGAGAACCCGAAGTATTACTTCACTCTAACTATATATATGATTCACTAGAACTCTAGTTCTAATGGAACTTTTTTTTTAATATTTTTAAAATTCGAAATTGAAATAGCGATTTCCTTCATCTTGTGTCAAATTCGTATCGAAAAAAAAAAAGATTTCTTCTTTTTTATCAATAACGTTTTTCATAAAATCTCGTGTATTTCAACACGGAATGAAAAGGACAATATACAGGATGGGTAGAAGAGATTGTGATACTTGACTTCATTCATGATCCGAAACTAAGGGATGTAAAAGAATACACCAATCCTAAGATCCATAAGATTAATTGTGGATCCAACACAACAAACAACACCAAACAATAGAAGCATTTGAATTGTTTATTTAGTTATTTTTTTTTCTTGTATATCTGGATAAATATATCTAGATATGAAATATTATAGAATAAATTCTTTTATTTTTCTATTTTCTTTATAGAGATATATAGAATAAATTTTCTTTATAGAGATATATAGAATAAATAGGATCT